TCTGGGAGACGAAAAGATCCCTCGCATACCACTCCATTATATTGACAATTTCAAAAAACTGTTCATACTATGACATAGTATGATAGCGATTGGGAGGCCCCCATCGTCTAGCGGTTCAGGACATCTCTCTTTCAAGGAGGCAGCGGGGATTCGACTTCCCCTGGGGGTAGGGTACTACGAAAGGAAGTTTATCATGGATTACCAAAAAGTTTAAAAAAGATTCTTCCTGGGTCGATGCCCGAGCGGTTAATGGGGACGGACTGTAAATTCGTTGGCAATATGTCTACGCTGGTTCAAATCCAGCTCGGCCCAAAAATTCGTCAATTTACCAAGAGGTGGTATAACCTCCTTGTCTATCAGAAATACCTGATACGGAGATAAAAAAGAATCAAAATTTCTGCTAGATCCCTTACTTATTTCCCTGGGATTGTAGTTCAATTGGTCAGAGCACCGCCCTGTCAAGGCGGAAGCTGCGGGTTCGAGCCCCGTCAGTCCCGACTAAATGCATCAATGAATCTCTCCCTTTTTTATGAAAGGGGCTGGGGGCTTTCATTCCCAAAGGGGTGATCTTTATTCTTTGTTTGGGTTTGTAACTATGTAACTGATAGAAGTGAAAGGGCAATCTGATGATACTTCAAATAATTGTACAAGAAAGGAAGACGTAAAGTAGGTTAGAGAAAAAAAGGAATTTTGGATGGGGTCAAAAAAATCCAAGTTTGGATTTGGTATGGATAAAAGAACTTCCTATGTTATACTATTCAATTCTCGACAACGAATTGATTTGATAGTTCCGATATTGTTATTCATGATATTGATCGGATTCAAGATAATCGAGATATTTTTTATTGAATTTAAATAAAGGCAAAAGATTTTTCCTCTCTATGGGACCAAATCCCGAGTTATTGTGAAGTAAAAAAAAACGATGAGATTATGGAAGTTAATATTCTTGCATTTATTGCTACTGCACTATTCATTCTAGTTCCTACCGCTTTTCTACTTATCATTTATGTAAAAACAGTTAGTCAAAATAATTAGTTATTAAGTTTGAATAAAACTTGGGTTCCGAGTTCTTATCAAAAATTGACGAAATGAAAAGGATTCCCATTTCGTGTCTTAAATGAACGGACTATAATTGGAAGATAGTATGGTAAGAAAGAATCATCTATTTCTTTCTACCATACTATCTAGCTATTAGTGTTATTGTAGTGTATTAAAGTTGTACAATCTACAAAGTTGTACTCTAGTATCAAAACAGAGGTTTAGATTGATGTAGATCAATCTACAATATTATCTTGATATATGTGGATATTAATTCCACATATGGAATTAACCTAGAGACCCATTCTTCTTATTTGCTACATCTATTTGTTCTTTATGTTCTGATTATCAAAAAATTGATACAGTTAGATCAACAATTAGTAGTACCTCTAGAGGCCGCTTCTTCCCCATACTACGAGTGAAAGCGAAAATGTAAAGACTACCATTAAAGCAGCCCAAGCAAGACTGACTATATCCATGTGAATTATGTCCCCTATCTCTATAAATATGAAGGAATTATCCCATTTTTCCTCACTAATAATAGTGGAATCCATGGCGCAGAGTCAAAAGGGAATTCCGTCCTAACACCCTAACACTAGGGATAAAGCACTCCAATAAATCAACATATAAGAAATTCTTATATGTATGACTTCTAATTGGGATTGGGAAACAAGCAAAATACGTAGTAATATCTTATTTTAATGGAATATGTAATAAAGTAATCATAGGGCCTATTCCGTTTTTGTTGATCTTTCTAAGTAAAAAGCATAAAAATCACTATCTATTCCATATCACAAATTCCCCATTTGATCTAACCCGAACCCTATATCACTCGACGATTATCTCTATGAAAAGGAGACAATATATTCTTGATTAAGGGTTGCCGAAAAGAAATTCTTTTTCCCCTTATCCCGACCAGCACTCAGAGATTCGCGCGAGTCCGTCGTTCGTATATTTCGTATATAAAGTGTCTTCGGCCCCTTTACCACAACTATTAATTCCAATTAGATTTCCTATCAGACTCTCCAATCTAGCAGTCATTGTACACGACATTAATAAATAGTCAAAGGGAATCCCGAAGTCTTGGTAATCCCTCTGCTATTACTAAAAAAGAGCATATTTATTTGAATCCTAGATGCAAGGATTTAGAATCTTTTATACAAACCCCACCCAGCTAAGATGCTTAGAAGCAAACAAGAATGAACAGCCCCTTTCCTTTCTGATAGGCAATCATTCGGCGAGTTATATTAACAGAAGAAGATATTTTGAGTCTTTTGTTGATCAGGCGACACCCGGATTTGAACTGGGGAAAAAGGATTTGCAGTCCCCCGCCTTACCACTCGGCCATGCCGCCAAAATGATACAAAATATATGAAAATGTTCCTGGATTAACGAACAGCTTTTTTATTTTGCATCTCCAGTCCTCTTTTCCTTAACCCTTTTCCTAAAAAAAACCTTCCCT